GAAGATGGAAAAATTCCCAAGATATAAGACGGGGACGAAATCAAAAAATTCGACCCATAACATCTATGTCAGCTTTTTTTGTCTGAATGCATTCAAAACAATTCGCTTTCTAGATGATCCCTCTAGAAGAGTGCCGTTATAACAATCCCAACTTTTCTAGTTACTTCGTTCTCGATTTCTATTTGAGAGAATCCTTAGGAAAAGTATTTTCTTTCTCCCGAGCTAAAAAAATAGTATATGAATATGGCGATGTCTCTAGTAAACAAAAGTTATCGTTTAATAGCTATTTTGCTTCAATCTACCCTATGCAAAACAAAAATTGAAGATTTAGTTACGATTGGAAATCGACTTTTCTATCTTTATCCATGGATCCCTTACTTATACTTATTCAATTGGAAAGATTGATCCAATTCAAAATTCACAAAAATTATGTTTCGTAATTTCATAATCCAAATTTGAAATTTCTAATTGACCCTTGGATACAAATCACGAGAATGGATATTCTTCCTCGAATCTTTCATTTAGAGGTAAAGGATTCAAATGAAATCCTTTTAAGAAATAAAGTTTTTGATCAGAATATGAATGAAACTGAAGAACCCCTTAACTATTAAGAGGATTAATAGAACGAATCGCACTTTTACCACTAAACTATACCCGCTACAATACGATTATTGTATAGAAATGGGACTTTTGTCGAACAAGGGAATCGGACGTAATCAATATAGGACAGAAATAAAAAAAAATCATGAAATGCAAATTAGAGCTTAGAGTATTGACGTGTTTGTTAGGAGTCCTAATGAAATTAGGAAAAGAGGGCTTATTTTGTTTAAAAATAAAAAACGAAATTGAATAACTAAATAAAATAACAAATTTTGTTCTTGAAGGAGTTTTGACAGATACGGCTCGACAAAACAATTTAAGCCATAACATAAAATGCATTGTGCAAAAAAAAATACATCGTTCTGTTTTTCCCTTTTTTCGAGTATCCAGTAAAAGTAAATTAAATAAAAAAAAAGAAGAAGAAACAAAAGAATAATAAAGAATAAGAAATGACACTTTGATTCCATCTAAATCTTTTTTTCTATGATTTGGCGGTATGGTTCATTGGAACAAAAAAAGGCCCGGCTGGGTACTGACCAGACCAGGCTGTGAAAAAAAAAAGCCTTTTGTAATTTTGTAAAGAGATATTCTTTATTTTTTTCTATTTTGATTCGAGATATCTCTTTCGAGGCCATTCTTTATTTTAATTTTTATAGAAATAAAAAATGGAATTGCTGATAAAAGTTGTATCCATCTGTATAATACAATACAAAATACAATAAAAAAATATATAAGCTATATAATAAAGTTAAAGTAAAGAAGGGCCTTTTTTTCAAGCATTATCTTTTGTGTAATGTAACATAGTAATTATTATTATTTTTTTTTTTTCAATTAGGAGAGATGGCTGAGTGGATTAAAGCGTCGGATTGCTAATCCGTTGTACGAGCTATTCGTACCGAGGGTTCGAATCCCTCTCTTTCCGTTTCCGTCGCTGACTGGGTATCTTTCAAATTCGAATTTAGCGAACCCTTCTGCTTTTTTTTATTTGACTAGTTAAAGATGTAGAATAGATAAAATCAAATCCTAAAAACATTTCTAAGAATAAAGTAAAGAAAAATTTCTTATTTTTTAGTCTTCACGTCCAGGATTACGCCCTGGATCATTAGATAGGAACCCGAAGATGAAGAGAGAAACAAAGAATATAACTACGGTGTAAACAAAGAGTTTGAGAGTAAGCATTACACAATCTCCAAATTTTTTTTGGGGGGGAAAAAGAGAATAGATTCTCTATTTTTATACTACATATCCTATTTTGACACCAAGAAATGAAACGGTTTTTCAAATTGATAGAAATACAAAAGGGTTTTTATTTTTCGAAATTAACACAATTCGACTTCGATATTGTGGCGGACTCTAATAGGGTCTTTCAGTGAAAAAAAGGGTCAGAATCATGAAATGGGGAAATCTAAATTTATCGTGTCTGCCCAAGAATTTTACTGTTTTACTTGAGGGTTCATTCAAATTGGAAGACTCATCTGGTCTTATCAATTGTTAGAATTTTTTTTTTCTCGAGCTTGAATAAATCATGAATTTTTCTCGGACACTATTAAAGATCTTATCGAAAACTTACAGCAGCTTGCCAAACAAAGGCTAAGAGAAAAAAGAGAAGAGGTATTACTGGCATAACATCTACAATTGGATTCAAAAAAGCGTACGCCTCGGGTAATTTGCCGAATAAAAAACTACTCGAATAAAGGGCAGAATTAAGAAAGATATAGATCAAACTAAAGGTATTAAGCATAACAAACATTTTGTTCTTGTAGATAATTGTATTTTGATTTAGTTAAAAATATGTTATTGATATAAGCTAAAAATGACGAAAAGAAAGGAAGGTAGACAAAAAAAATACTTCTTTGAACCGAACCAATCAAAACAAAAACCCTTCGATTCTCACAAGAGAATAGAAGAAATCATACTTTCATACAATATCTTAATTGAATTCTATGTAATGATCAATAAATGGAGTTTAATTCTGCATCTACTTGTGTCAAAATCTTAAAAAAAAAAGAATCGAATTTATTCCATAGAGATTTGGCCGGGAATTGACGAACAACCAATATTAGTGTTTATTAGTATCGAATAGAAAAGAAATTCAAATGGGGCGTGGCCAAGCGGTAAGGCAACGGGTTTTGGTCCCGCTATTCGGAGGTTCGAATCCTTCCGTCCCAGAGCGACCTCTTATATATATCCGAATATCAGACTCTCTTTCAGAGTATAATTTTTTTAAGAGTCTAATTTTTGATAAAATGGACTTCTTGTTTCGAATTTTCAAAACTCTTCTCTGAATAAGATGTTTTTTCATAAATTGAATCGAGTTCAAATAATACGAAAATAAAACGGAATCCATTTGTGATCCAAGTAAGATGGCAACATAGATCACAAGCGTTTGAATTCAAAAAAAGTCGTATGGACCCCACTCCCAATTCATTCTGGGGGATGATTAATCATCCCCCAGAATGAATTGGGAGTGGGGTCCATACGAGTTAGTGAGCGATGTAAGATCTCATAATCAATCGAGTTTCATATGGATGAATTTTCTTTGAGCTGGAGGTATTTGATGTTTGGCTCTAATTAATAATTGGAAATGGATTTATTAATAATTAATAATTGAGACGGGGTCCATTCATATATCTTCATCCTCTTATTTCCTTTTTACTTTATTTTCTTTTTCTTTTTATTCGTGTTCTTTTTTGTTTTATTTAGAAATAAAAAGAAATATTGCATGAATGCAATAAAATTAAAATAGAGGGTGAAATTAAAGTCTTACTGAGGCTTCTTCCTCATAAATTAACTCACTATTCCTTTCATATCGAAGGAAAAAGGACTGGGTATTGACCGAAGCAATGACTATTCATGATTCCATAATTGAATCAATTACATACCGGTTCAAAACTAGAAAAATGTTATGGTAAAACTTCGTTTGAAACGATGTGGTAGAAAGCAACGTGCGACTTGAAGGACACGATCCGCTGTGGATTTTTTTTTTCATCCGCCATTTTAGATTGTAGATTATCTAGAAATGAATGGGCTCTTGGCTCGACATACTTTGTTCTGTTCTACTAGAATTCTCGTTTTTTGTTGGGGTTTAGTGTAAATAGGACATGATGGAGCTTGAGTAGAAAGTATTTGTTCATTTCGCAGGGGCAAGGATCTAGGGTTAATACCAATCAATAAGTTGTAACAAACTTCGTAAGTATATTTTCGATATATAAATTGAAAGAATCCGATTCGAGCAATTTTGAAATCCAAAACGACAATTTGTTGGAATTGGTAAAACTCTTTCGATGAAAAGTGTATCATGCAGGAATCAATTGTTCGTATGATTCTTTGATAGAAAAAAATCGCAAAAAGGGGTGTGTTGCCGCCATTTTTGAAAACGAAAGATCACCGAAGTAATGTCTAAACCCAATGATTCAAGGCAAAGATAAAAAGGATCCTGGAACAAGGAAATACCGTTTTCAATTGTCTCAACAATTAGATTAGAATGAGAATTAGAATTAAGAATCAAAAAATCGATTCGAAACGAGACAAACAAAAAGGGGTTAGAGACCACTCAAAAAAAGAAATCCCTAAAGATTTTCTTTTGGGCTATTTACTATTTAAAAGTTATCCAACTTGAGTTATGAGAGTACGAATGCTTTTTTTTTTTCGAAAAAGAAGGACTTAAATCACATAATTTCTAATAATTTTTTCTCGAGCCGTACGAGGAGAAAACTTCTTATACGTTTCTAGGGGGGGTATTGTTCATCTACATCTATCCCAATGAGCTGTTTATCGAATCGTTGCAATCGATGCTCGATCCCGAAGAGAGGGAAGAGATCTTCGGAAAGTGGGTTTTTATGATCCGATAAATAATCAAACCCATTTAAATCTTCCTGCGATTTTAGATTTCCTTGACAAGGGCGCTCAACCTACAGGAACGGTTCATGATATTTCAAAGAAGGCTGGGATTTTTAAGGAACTTCATCTTAATTAAACGAAATTTCATCGAGGATATAGAATAAAAAAAGAGGGTGTGGATGACTCCTATATAGTTTTGTATAACTTTTTCTTTACTACTCCCCCCTTTTTTGTTCTATTCATACCTATTTTTTATTCCTATTTAATCTTGCTCCCATAAAGTATCATGTTCTGGAAGTATAAGGACAAAAAAAATAAGCAGAAGAACAAAAATCAATTTTATTGCTAGAATTTTATTGATATAAGATGCATATAAAAAAGATCCAATGAATACAACGAACTAATTGGGTCGAGAAATCGAAAAATTTACATTACTCGCAATCGAAACCGGGCGTTTTCTAGTTTGTCGTTGTAAATCTATTAACAAATCACAAAACAAGGGATTCAACTTGTTTATTTTACTTATATTGATTGATTGAATCAATGTCAACCCGAGATTTCTTTTTTTTTATTCTTTCAGCTATAGCTATGTATCCATTTGTATTTATGTATAGTAAATATGGAGTGCAAATCTAACGCAAGTTCTTTCTTTTTCTTTTCGATTTTTTTTTTCAAAAGCATTTCTAAATTATTTCTTTTCTATATTATTTATTTATTTCATTTTATAATTTTTWTTTTGATTATTTTAATTAATAATTAAATTAATAAATTCATTCTTTTTGTTTTCGCCATTTTATTTTTTTAGATTCTTTTCTTAACATTAATATTCAACATTCACCGTCATATTGACAACAGCGTATCGAACAACTATAATTCGATCGTGGATAAGGATAAACGGATCCATTTATCTCCGTACCTAGTTATCCCCGTAACAGAGGTTTGGTTTTTTTCTTTACTTCATTCAAAATTCAAATGGGTTCGCTGGATTCACTGTTATACAAGAAGTCTTTTTTTTTATGTTCCCAATCGATTCTAAATTTTGTTAGTCGATTTCTTGCTAATTTAATATTTTGATTCCGTTGTGCAATTTCATTTCTTTTCTTTTATTTCTTTTTTATTATTTCTTTTTTATTCCGATTGTATCCACCCATTCGAATTATTCGGGTTGCTAACTCAACGGTAGAGTACTCGGCTTTTAAGTGTGGCTAGCATCTTTTACACATTTCTATGAAACAAAGGATTCGTCCATACCATCGTGGAGAGTTTGTAAGACCACGACTGATCCTGAAAGGAATGAATGGAAAAACCAGCATGTCGTATCAATGGAAAATTTTGAAAATATTTTATTCTGATTCAATGGCTTCAAAATAGGGTTTGAATTGTTGGCGCAGAACAAAAAATTGAATTCAAAGTTGGGTCGAGTCAATAAATGGATAGAGCCTTATGGTTCCAATTCTCGGGAAATAAAAAGGAACGGGCTTCTCTTCTGAATTGAATTTGAATAATTCCCAGATCTAATTAAACGTTAAAAAGATATTAGTTCCTAATGCGGGGAAGGGGTTTTCTGTGAGTCGATTAGCGATTTTTTTAATGAGTCCTAACTATGAGTTTGTCCCTATTATGGGTTGGAGATGAATGTGTAGAAGAAGCAGTATATTGATAAAGATATTTTGTTTTCCAAAATCAAAAGAGCGGTTGGATTGCAAAAATAAAGGATTTCTAACCACCTATTTATACTATAACAAACATAAACCAATTCAAAAACGAGAAAATCGAGAATCCGGTAATGAGTTTATCCGTTTCCAAGGTATCCATTTTTTTTTTACTACAATACTTTGTTTTGACTGTATCGCACTATGTATCATTTGATAACCCAATGTATCATTTGATAATCCAATAAATACCTTACCTTTTGTTGCAATCTAATTTCAAATGAAAGAATATCAAATCCATTTAGAACTAGATAGATCTCAGCAACACAACTTCCTATACCCACTTCTTTTTCGAGAGTATATTTATGCAATTGCTCATGATCACGGTTTAAATAGATCGACGATTCCGTTGGAAAATAGGGGTTATGACAATAAATCTAGTTCACTCGGTGTGAAACGTTTAATTAGTCGGACGTATCAACGGATTCATTTGAGTATTTATGCTAAGGATTCTAATCAAAATCAATTTATTGGACACAACAATCAATTTTATTCGCAAATGATATCGGAGGGATTTTCAGTCATTGTGGAAATTCCATTTTCCCTACGATTAGTAGCTTTCTTAGAAGGGAAAGAAAAAGAAATGGCGAAATCTCATAATTTCCAATCAATTCATTCAATATTTCCTTTTTTCGAGAACAATTTCTCACATTTACACGATGTCTTAGATGTACTAATACCCTACCCCATTCGCCCGGAAATCTTGGTTCGAACCTTTCGCTATTGGGTAAAAGATGCCTCTTCTTTACATTTATTGCGATTCTTTCTTCATGAGTATTTTAATTGGAATAGGCTTATTACTCCAAAGAAATCAAATTCCATTTTTTCAACAAGTAATCCAAGATTTTTCTTGTTCCTATATAATTCTCATGTATATGAATATGAATCAATCTTCTTTTTTCTCCGTAACCAATCTTCTCATTTACGATCAACATCTTCAGGACTCCTTTTTGAGCGAATTTCTTTTTATGGAAAAGTAGAAGATCTTGTCCAAGTCTTTGTTAATGATTTTCAGGACAACTTATGGTTGTTCAAGCATCCTATCATGCATTATGTTCGATATCAAGGAAAATCTGTTCTGGCTTCAAAAGATATGCCTCTTCTGATGAATAAATGGAAATATTACCTTGTCAATTTATGGCAATGGCATTTTCACGTGTGGTCTCAACCCGGAAGGATTCATATAAACCACTTATACAAAGATTATATCGACTTTCTGGGCTATCTTTCCAGGGGGCGACTAAATACTTTGGTGGTGCGGAGTCAAATGCTAGAAAATGCATTTCTAATCGATAATGCTATGAAGCAGTTCGAGACAACCGTTCCAATTATTCCTCTGATTGGATCA